GTAGCAATTGCGGTTATGGATTTTCAGTTTATGGGGGGTAGTATGGGATCCGTAGTCGGGGAGAAAATTACCCGTTTGATTGAATACGCTACTAAAGAATTTCTACCTCTTATTATAGTGTGTGCTTCCGGAGGGGCACGCATGCAAGAAGGAAGTTTGAGCTTGATGCAAATGGCTAAAATATCTTCTGCTTTATATGATTATCAATCAAATAAAAAGTTATTCTATGTACCAATCCTTACATCTCCTACTACCGGTGGGGTGACAGCCAGTTTTGGTATGTTGGGGGATATCATTATTGCTGAACCCAATGCTTACATTGCCTTTGCGGGTAAAAGAGTAATTGAACAAACATTGAACAAAACAGTACCCGACGGGTCACAAGCGGCTGAGTATTTATTCCAGAAGGGCTTATTCGATCTAATCGTACCACGTAATACTTTAAAAAGCGTTCTGAGTGAGTTATTTCAACTCCACACTTTCTTTCCTTTGAATCAAAATGAAAACATTCAATTCAATTATTTTGAGCAAACAAACAATTAGTTTATCGGAATCCAAGTCAAAATTAGACGAATGGGGTTTTCTTTGTTGACATAAGATCTAATTGTATAAAGAATCCAAAGTCGCAGAAAATAGAAAATACGCCCCCTTTTCTAGATTCCTGATTATTGATCAAGAAGCCTCTATTAACAAGATAAAAGATTAAATTCTTATTTTCGTAAAATAAAATTAGACAAAGGCAAATAAAAAAATATCTTCTTCTCGTCATATATAATGAAAAGCTATAAAATATAGAATTTTTTATCTTTCTATATATTATGATAATCCTATTTTGACTAAGAATCCCTGCTGGAAGGGATTCTAACATTCAATATAAAACATTCAATATAAATAGAATTAGAATCTAATTTATTTTTAATAAATTTTTTGCTTCATAAATGAAATTCGAAGACAAAAGCAAAAAATGAATAAAAGAAGATCTCATCCATATCCTTTCAAATCCTTCATGTAGAAAGATAAAAAACTACATTATATACTCACTTAGATAGATACTTATATCTATTTAAGTAATAATTATTCCAATTTAGAATATCAAATTATAATAAGTAAGATATCCTTATATATAATAAGATATAGATATATATATAATAAGATATCTTTATATTATAAATAATAAATAGAAAATAATAAATATAAAATCTAAATAATAATAACAGGTACAAATAGTAAATCGAGGTACCCATTCTATGACAACACTGAACTTTCCCTCTGTTTTGGTCCCTTTAGTAGGCCTAGTATTTCCGGCAATCGCAATGGCTTCTTTATTTCTTCATGTTCAAAAAAACAAGATTGTTTAGAGCCGATGGCACAAAATCTCATCGATTTTTTTTTCAATTGACGTTTGTATCATAACACAGATATCCATTTAGCAAAATATGGTATAGTATAAGAGGCTTCCGCCGAAAAATTCTTATGTCTCCAGAAAATGCTATATTCTAGCTATTTTCAAATAGACCCGAATCGGCGGATGGCTGAACTGTAAAGTTGGTCTATCTATATGTATGTGGCTATCTTTAGTGAGATCATACGAAGGGTATGTTATTAGTTTAGATCTAACTAATTTAATGAATTACTCCTAAAGGTTGACATCAAACTAGTGCTAGTTGATGCGAGTTACTTCGGAAACAAACGGACTAAAAATTCATTTGAGGTATTCTCTCAATTCCAAAAAAACAAGGGGATCAAGTATGAGTTGTCGATCAGAACAGATATGGATAGAACCTATAAGGGGGGCTCGAAAAACAAGTAATTTCTGCTGGGCTATTATCCTTTTTTTAGGTTCATTAGGATTCTTGTTGGTTGGAACCTCGAGTTATCTTGGTAGAAATTTGATATCTTTATTTCCGTCTCAGCAAATCGTTTTTTTTCCACAAGGAATTGTGATGTCTTTCTATGGGATCGCAGGTCTTTTTATTAGCTCCTATTTGTGGTGCACAATTTCGTGGAATGTAGGTAGTGGTTATGATCGATTTGATATAAAAGACGGAATAGTGTGTATCTTTCGTTGGGGATTTCCTGGAAAAAATCGCAGGATCTTCCTCCGATTTCTTATAAAAGATATTCAATCCGTCAGAATAGAAGTTAAAGAGGGTATTTATGCTCGGCGTGTACTTTATATGGATATCAGAGGCCAGGGAGCCATTCCATTGACTCGTACTGATGAGAATTTTACTCCACGGGAAATGGAACAAAAAGCTGCGGAATTGGCCTATTTCTTGCGTGTACCAATTGAAGTATTTTAAGAAATGAGCCGAGAAAGAAATGCTTTCTCAGCAGGAGGGAAAAAACGCAAGAATCCTCTTTTTCTAGAACATAACTTAATTGAAGTTTCTTCAGAACATTCATTCGAGTCAAAGCAGACATATATGGAACAAGTATAAAAAATATGGAACAAGTATAAAAAAGACTCTTTTGGGGATCTTTTATATGTATCGAAATATAAATAACTCAATTCAATAAAAAAAGAATAAACAAATCAAAATATCTCATAATCAACCATTTCGAAATAAGGAACCCCCCCCCTTTTTTTTACTTGTTGGAATTGAGACTTTAGATTCAGATAGATCATATCTTGTAATTTTTTCAGCGCTTCTTTTTGTGCTCCTTAATGACCAAAAAATTGGATCTCTTATAATGATAACTAGCCAATTTCTGTCGTTTTTTGCTACTCATTTTTCACAATATTCTTCATAAAATTCCCTCAATTATTCTATCTTTGACTACTCATAGTCAGTTAAATTTTTTGAAATATTAGATATTTTTATATAATGATAGAAAAGGAGTTCTTTCGTTTCAAAATCTGAATAATATTTCATTATTTAAGTTTTCGGGGCTTTCATCGAAAGGAGATATGTGCTTCGAATTTTACTATAGGGAAACAATCTTTTTTGATTATTTATTCATTCGAATTTTTCGTCTATTTCTGTATTTTTTTTTTTCTAGAATCAAGGCTAACCACGAGATAACAAATAAAAAAAAAGTGAATAGATTCATAGGTTCGATAACTTGTAATAAAACTGATGCGTGATAGAAAGATTAGGTTACATAGAGTCGACGAATGAAATGGGTTCATTAACAATTCACAGATGAAAAAATGGCAAAAAATAAAGCATTCACTCCTCTTTTATATCTTGCATCTATAGTATTTTTGCCCTGGTGGATTTCTCTCTTATTTCAAAAAAGTCTGGAATCGTGGATTACTAATTGGTGGAATACTAGGCAATCCGAAACTTTTTTGAATGATATTGAAGAAAAGAGTATTCTAGAACAATTCATACAATTAGAGGAACTCCTCTTCTTAGAGGAAATGCTCAAGGAATACTCGGAGACACATCTACAAAACCTTCGTATAGGAATTCACAAAGAAACAATCCAATTAATCAAGATACACAACGAGGGTCGTATTCATACGATTTTGCACTTCTCGACAAATTTAATCTGTTTCATTATTCTAAGTGGTTATTCGATTTTGGGTAATAAAGAACTTGTTATTCTTAACTCTTGGGCTCAGGAATTCCTATATAACTTAAGTGACACAATAAAAGCTTTTTCTCTTCTTTTATTAACTGATTTATGTATCGGATTTCATTCGCCCCATGGTTGGGAATTGATAATTGGCTTTGTCTACAAGGATTTTGGATTTGTTCATAATGATCAAATTATATCTGGCCTTGTTTCCACTTTTCCAGTCATTCTAGATACAGTTTTCAAATATTGGATTTTCCGTTATTTAAATCGCGTATCTCCGTCACTTGTAGTGATTTATCATTCAATGAATGACTGAAAAACGATCTACCTAATCCAATTATAATGTTTCTTACTTTGCAGTTGTACATAAACAAAACATTGAAAATCGCTTTTTATTTCTACCCATTATATTAATCGAGTCAAATTATTCCAGTAAATAACAGAATCGTGGATAGGAAACTCCATTAGTGACCTACCCCAATTTATTGTATAAATTTTCGGGATCAATGATTGGACCATGCAAACTAGAAATACTTTTTCTTGGATAAAGGAACAGATTACTCGATCTATTTCCGTATCGCTCATAATATATATAATAACTCGTACATCCATTTCAAATGCATATCCCATTTTTGCACAGCAGGGTTATGAAAACCCACGAGAAGCGACTGGACGTATTGTATGCGCCAATTGCCATTTAGCTAATAAACCAGTGGATATTGAGGTTCCGCAAGCGGTACTTCCCGATACTGTATTTGAAGCAGTTGTTCGAATTCCTTATGATATGCAACTGAAACAAGTTCTTGCTAATGGTAAAAAGGGGGCTTTGAATGTGGGGGCTGTTCTTATTTTACCAGAGGGTTTTGAATTAGCCCCTCCCGATCGTATTTCCCCCGAGATAAAAGAAAAGATGGGTAATCTGTCTTTTCAGAGCTATCGCCCCAATCAAAAAAATATTCTTGTCATAGGCCCTGTTCCTGGTCAGAAATATAGTGAAATCACCTTTCCTATTCTTTCCCCCGACCCCGCTGCTAAGAAAGACATTCACTTCTTAAAATATCCTATATACGTAGGTGGAAACAGGGGAAGGGGCCAGATTTATCCTGACGGGAGCAAAAGTAACAATACAGTTTATAATGCTACAGCATCAGGTATAGTAAGTAAAATCCTACGAAAAGAAAAGGGGGGATACGAAATAACCATAGCAGATGCATCGGATGGACGTCAAGTGGTTGATATTATCCCTCCGGGGCCAGAACTTCTTGTTTCAGAAGGCGAATCTATCAAATTGGATCAACCGTTGACAAGTAATCCTAATGTGGGCGGATTTGGTCAGGGAGATGCAGAAATAGTACTTCAAGATCCATTACGTGTACAAGGCCTTTTGTTCTTCTTCGCATCTGTTATTTTGGCACAAATATTTTTGGTTCTTAAAAAGAAACAGTTCGAGAAGGTTCAATTGTCCGAAATGA